TATTCCTTTCTATTTGTATACTTATTTTCTATCATTAGGAATGGTATACAAGTAATGAGTTTCAGACATCCCGCAAAATAAAAAAGAGTAAAAAAAAAATAAAGAAAAGACTTATAGAATTTTTTGAATCATATATCATTCTATCGATCAACAAGAATTTGGCACTTTTACCAACTTTATTTTAAGAAATCTATAGATCTAGAAATTCATTTCGTACAATTGAACCTTTTCAAACTGTTTCTTTTTCAGAACCAAAAATATTTGTGCCAAAATCACAGATGCCAAGAAGAACAGAAGGCCTTGGACTCGTAATGGATCTTGAAGCACTATTTCCGCGTCTCCCTGACCAAACCCTCCTATATTTGGATTACTTGTTAATGGTTGATCAAGCTTGATGGATTCACCTTCTGAAACAAGAAGTTCTGGTCCTGGAGGTATAATATCAACCACTTGACGTCCTTCTGATGCATCAACTATGGATATTTCATATCCCCCCTTTTCTTTACGTGCTATTCTGCTTACTATACCAGCAGATGTAGCATTATAAACTGTATTGTTACTCTTGCTACCATCAGGATAAATCTGACCCCTTCCTCTGTTCCCACCTACATATATGGGATATTTTAAGAAGTGAACGTCTTTTTTCGTCGCAGGGTCGGGGGAAAGAATAGGAAAGACGATTTCACTATATTTCTGACCGGGAACAGGACCTATCACAAGAATATTTCTTTTATTAGGACGATAACACTGAAAAGAAAGATTGCCTATCTTTTCTTTCATTTCGGGAGAAATACGATCAAGGGGGGCTAATTCGAATCCCTCGGGTAAAATAAGAACAGCTCCTACATTCAAAGCTCCTTTTTTACCATTAGCAAGAACTTGTTTCAATTGCATATCATAAGGAATTCGAACAACTGCTTCAAATACAGTATCAGGAAGTACAGCTTGCGGAACTTCAATATCCACGGGCTTATTAGCTAAATGGCAATTGGCACATACAATTCGTCCAGTTGCTTCTCGTGGATTTTCATAACCCTGCTGTGCAAAAATGGGATATGCATTTGAAATAGATGCTCGAGTTATTACATATATCATGATCGATACATAAATAGATCGAGTCATCTGTTCTTTTACCCAAGAAAAAGTATTTCTATTTTGCATGGTCCAATCATTGATCCACGGAATTTCTACAATAAATTTGATAGGTATCTAGTAGAATTCCCTATCCACAAGTTTGCCATTGTATTGATTGTACTGAAAGAATTGTACTATAGTAAGAATACCTTGAAGTAAATAAGGTAGAAGTATAAAGAAAAAGATCTAATAAATTATTCATTCATTCATTGAATGATAAATTACTACAAGCGAAGGAGATACACGATTTAAAAAATGGAAGATCCAATATTTCACAATTGTATCTAGAATCACTGGAAAAGTGGAAACAAGACCAGATATAATCTGATCATTCTGAGCCAATCCAAAATCGCTGTAGATCGAACCAATCATTAGTTCCCAACCATGGGTCGAGTGAAATCCGATCCATAAATCAGTAACTAAAAGAATCGAAAAAGCTTTGATTGTATCACTTAAGTTATAGAGAAATTCCTGAATCCAAGAATTTAGAATGAAAAGTTCTTCATTACCCAGAAAAAAATAACCACTTAGAATAGCGAAACAGATTAGATTTGTAGAGAAATGCAAAATGATATGGAAATGAGATTCATTGTGTTTTTGGACCAATTGTATTGTTTCCTTGTGCATTCCTATACGAATCCTTTGCATATATGTCTCCGAGTACTCCTTTATCATCTCGTCCAACAGGAATAGTTCTTCTAATTCCAGAAATTTTTCTAGAACATTTTTCTCTTGAATATCATTCAAAAGGATTTCGGATTGCCTGGTATTCCACCAATTAATAACCCAAGTTTCTAGACATTTATTAAATGAGAGAGAAATCCACCAGGGCAAAAAGAGTATAGACACAAGATATGGGAGGGAAGCCAATGCTTTCTTTTTTTTCATTCTGTATCCATGATGTGAATTGTTAATGAACCTGTTTCATTCGTCGATTCGTCGATTCTATCTGAGATTTCTATGAAGCACGAATTATATAACAAGAGCCTATAACTCTAACAAGAAAACAAGAATAAGGTATCGAACCTATGGATCTTTTCCTATTTTTGTTTTTGTGTAAGAATTGAGTCTTTGGATCTAGAATAATCTAGAATAGAACATAGAAGAAGGGCCCTTTTAAAATGAAAAAAAAAAGGAAATATTATTTCCATATTCCAGAGATCACAATTAGGCAAATTGTAACCAATTTTCCCTTCATTTATTCCTTTCGATGAAGACTCGAAAACCCATTTGAACTAACGAATAGAATTTGGATTTAAAGACGAACCCTACCGGATCCTTTAATTCTTTTATTTCTATTTTGAATTCGAAAGATTTCACTGTCTAACCGCAGAGCGAGGATAGGGTATCAATTCAAAGGCCTAAAAAGAGGAATTATGTTTTACGAAAACAAAAGACATGTTAGGATATTTGATGAATCTATAATTATTAGACCTTTTACTAGTATAAAGAGTGAAACTGTACACCATGTGTATGCGTATACAAAATAGTTTCTATTCTCCTTAATATATTTTTTTTTAATATATTCTATTTGATTAGTTATATTTTTGATTAGTTATATTAGATTTTATTAATATTGTTCCATATACGTCCTCCTGCTTTTGAGATGTATTAAGTCCCTTCTCTCATGCTGAGATTTCTTCTTTAGTTCATTTCAAAATACTTCAATGGGTACGCGCAAGAAATAGGCCAATTCGGCAGCTTTTTGTTCAATTTCTCGTGGAGTCAAATTCTCATCAGTACGGGTCAAGGGAATAGCTCCTTGGCCCCTGACTTCCATATAAAGAACACGACGAGGAAAAAGACCCTCTCTCACCTCCATTCTGATTGATTGGATATCTTTCAGAAAGAAACGAAGGAAGACGCGACGATTTCTTCCAGGAAATCCCCAACGAAAAAGGGACATTATCCCTTCTTTTCTATCGAATTGGTCATAACCACTACCTACATTCCATGAAATTGTGCACCACAAATAAGAACTAATGAATAGACCTGCGATCCCATAAAAAGACATCACGATCCCTTGTGGGAAAAAAAGAATTTGCTGATAAGGAAATACGGATATCAGATTTTTACTAAGATAACTGGAAGTTCCAACCACTAAGAATCCTAGTGAACCTAAAAAAAGGATAAAGGCCCAGCAAAAATTACTTGTTTTTCGAGACCCTGTTATAAGTTCTATCCATATATGTTCTGATCGCCAGTTCATACTATACTAGATCCAGTTGCATTCGATTGGAATTGAGAGAATAATCCAAAAGGATTTGACTCGACTTTTATTGCTTGATCCCGAAGTAACTTTCATCAACTAGCAGCATTCCGACAGGAACTCTTAGGAATAATTGGTTAGATAAATTTAGTTTCTATTTCAAATATTTTTCAAAAAAGATTTGCTGATCATTTTGAATTTCATCATTTAATTGATTAAGCTATAACCGCATATACATGCATTAATGCGTATATTATGCATCGGCATACATAACAAAACAACTCTTCCATTTGTTTTCGGAAAAGCCACATATCATATATCCTACCATATTCCATTAAAAAAGTATCTGTATGATGATCCAGTTTTGAAATAAATTGATGAGATTTGGTCCCATCATATTTAGACAATCTTATTTCTTTGGACATAAAGAGATAAAGAAGCCATTGCGATTGCCGGAAAGACTAGGGCCACTACAGGAACAAAAATAGAGGGAAGGTTAAAATCTATCATAGAATGGGTACCTCAATTTCATATTTGTACCTATTATAATTATAAAGATATCTTATGATAAGTCTATCTATTAGATAGAATATTAAGATAATATTGATATGAAATATTTCATAACCAATAACGAATGTAGAACTCAATGAAGTGTACCTATTCCTCTTTCTACACGAATATTTAGGAGAATCCGCTTTAAGAAATTGGATTCTTCTTCTCCCATCTTTATCTTCATCGTCTTTCTATCTTTCCTTTCATCAAAACACCTTTTTTTCTTTGAAAGGAAAGATAGAAAAGAGTTTCTTATGAGTTCCCAACTTTAACCAATCTTATCCAACAAACAGGGATTCCTAGTGAAAAACGGGGATTTTCACTAAATAGAAAGAACTTCTATATTCTTATTATTTGTTATTTGAATATTTCTATTTTATTTCTTTGATTTAAGATTTCTTATTTTTTTTTATTTAATATTTTCTTTTCATTTTTTCGATATCTTTTTTTATCTATTTTTTGTTGTTCTATATATGAATATGTCAAAAGGATGGAGAAATTTATTTTTATTTCCCGGATTTATCGGAAGGAGAAAGAAATTCTTTTTTATCTTGTCAATAGAGGGATGCTTATTCCTAATCAGGAAGAGAGGTAGAATAAAAAAGGGATCCGGGTCAAAAAGTCATTATCCAAAACTTCTAACTCTTACTACATTTATAACGGATGTCTCCAAAGAAAATACCATCTTCTTAGTTTTATTTTTTTCATTATAATGAACTAAATGCGTATGCGCTACAAATAAAAATAACTGAAGCTAGTGCTATACTTCCATTTGAAAATGAAGAATTTCAATCTTTTTTTTCATCTTGATTCAAGGGAAGGAAACCATGTAGCTGAAATAACTCATTCAGAACACCTTTTAAAGGATTACGTGGTACGATTGGGTCGAATAAGCCCTTATCGAATAAATACTCAGCCACCTGTAAACCATCGGGTACTGTCTTTTTCAATGTTTGTTCAATTACTCTTTTACCCGCAAACGCAATGTAGGCATTAGGTTCAGCAATAATGATATCTCCCAACATACCAAAACTTGCTGTAACTCCGCCAGTTGTAGGAGATGTAAGGATTGATATATAGAATAACTTTTTATTTAATTGATAATCATATAAAGCAGAAGATATTTTAGCCATTTGCATCAAGCTCAAACTCCCTTCTTGCATGCGTGCTCCTCCAGAAGCACACACAATAATGACAGGTAGAGATCGATTAGTAGCATACTCGATCAAACGGGTGATTTTCTCACCTACTACGGATCCCATACTACCTCCTATAAACTGAAAATCCATAACTCCCATTGCTATGGGAATACTATTTAGTTGACCTACGCCCGTTTGAACAGCTTCAGTTAAACCCGTTTTTATTTGATAAAAAGAGATGCGATCTATATAAGTTTCCTCCTCTGAATGAAATTCAATGGGGTCCATAGAAACCATATTTGCATCCATAGGCTCCCAAGTGCCAGGATCTATAAAGAGTTCGATTCTATCTGAACTACTCATTTTCAAATGATATCCGCAGTGTTCACAAATATTCATTTTTGAACTAAAAAATTTTTTATAATTTAATCCATAACAATTCTCACATTGAACCCATAACTGTTTGTATTTTGTATTTATATCGAAATCATTAGATCTTTCTATTCTATTGAAAGAACTGCTACTAGTTTTGATACTAGAATTTCCACTTTCAATACTACTTCTATTTTCCGTACAAATGAAACTAAAAATGTAACTGTCGATATCACTGTAAATGTCACTATTGATTTCAAAACGAAGATAACTATCAATGCAACTATTAATGTGATTATTCCAATTAGATTGAGTATCATACATGGAATAATAATAGTAGTAATTACTACTATTAGACCCACTATTCAAATAACTAGAAAAAAGAATCTCTAGTTCACTCAAACTAGCATTGTCAATATCAAAAATCTGATTTTCAATATCAAAATATACAGAATAAGTATCACCATTACTATTTCTAACTAAAAAAGTATGATCAGAGATCAAACTCCAAATATTCCTGTTATCAAATAAATAATTTAGATAATTAATATTACTGAAACTATAACTGTCCCAACTAGGAATCTTTTTCTCCGCATCATTTAGAATAGTTTCTTCACTTCCACTGGTATGTCCAAGAGCATCAAGACTATCATCCATTGATTTACTTAGTCCACATCTATGTTCTAACTTCTTGTTAGACAACATAGAATTTAACCAACATTTTTCCATAGATTCTTTCTGCCCCCTATTTGATAAAAACCTAATACTAATAGATGAATAGTCATTCGATGAAGAAAAAACGATGAAGAAAAAATCATTTTACTATTTTTTTTCTTTTTATTTCTCATCATAATTCAAATGAAGTATATGATCCAATCATTAAGATTGTTAATGAAAAACGAGCGAGTCTTGAAAAGAAAAGATTCTCTTTTTGAGGAATCCGGTGAATCATTTCAATATTATGATAGAGATTATGATAGAATCTTTTCCTCAAAAAAAGATATATGATATATAAAGACAGGTTTTTCTCATGTAAAACTTTCAATTCTCATCAAAAAGATACATAGTTGTTTCTTCCCATAAATTAAAAATGAATTATCGATTCGTAGAATCTCGTGTCATATAGTCAAATAATAAAATGAGTTTATATTACAACAGGGAACGAAAAAGACAATAGGGAACGAAAAAGACAATATACAGGATAGGGGTATAAGGAATCCTTCCCTTGGCTTGATCTATGGCCTGAAACTAAGGAATATAAAATGATCCACCAATCCAATCCCAAGGATACATAATTCAGCCTATGGCTCCAACAAGGAATAATAGAATAGATAAGTTGTTTAGTCTTCCTTCGATCTTATCTTCTTATGTTTATATTTTGTATATACTTGTATATTGTATTGTATATCGTAAGTGTATATCGTAAGGTCTGTACATATAAAAAAAGATATATGTAAATACACAAAGACCCTCATAGTATTAGTATAAGATGTTTATTCTTTATCCGATTCGGCCCAATCTTTCTTTTTTTGAGGAAAAGATTGGGCCAAGTTTCATTGCAATCAATTAGGAGAACAAACAGGAATTGCTGAATTATACGCGCTTATTTTGTCTATATATCTAGCTTATCCACTGGTTCGAACTCGAATGTGATCTCTTTCCATACTTCACAAGCAGCGGCTAGCTCAGGGCTCCATTTGGTAGCTTCACGAATAATATCATTACCTTCACGAGCAAGATCGCGTCCCTCATTACGAGCTTGTACACATGCTTCTAAAGCCACCCGATTAGCTACTGCACCGGGTGCATTTCCCCAAGGGTGCCCTAAAGTTCCTCCACCGAACTGTAGTACGGAATCATCCCCAAAGATTTCGGTTAGGGCAGGCATATGCCAAACATGAATACCCCCTGAAGCCACGGGCAGAACACCTGGCATAGAGACCCAGTCTTGAGTGAAAAAAATACCACGACTTCGATCTTTTTCAATAAAATCATCACGTAACAAATCAACAAAACCCAAAGTCATCTCACGTTCCCCCTCCAGTTTACCCACTACTGTACCAGCGTGAATATGATCTCCACCAGACATACGTA